ACCCAAGGTCATCATTCTCTTTGGTTTGCACAACCAAAAAATTATTCAAAGGATCTACAAGAAGATCAAAAAATACGAGATTGTATCAAAAATTATGTGCAAAATAATATGAAAATATCCTCTAATGTAGAGGGAATTGCACGTATAGAGATTCAAAAAAGAATCGATTTGATTCAGGTCATAATCTATATGGGATTCCCCAAGTTATTAATAGAAGACAGGACTCGAAGAATCGAAGAATTACAGACGCATGTACAAAAAGAACTCAATTGTGTAAACCGAAAACTCAACATTGCTATTACAAGAATTGCAAATCCTTATGGGCACCCCAATATTCTTGCAGAATTTATAGCCGGACAATTAAAGAATAGAGTTTCATTTCGCAAAGCAATGAAAAAAGCTATTGAATTAACTGAACAGGCAGGTACAAAAGGGATTCAAGTACAAATTGCAGGGCGTATCGACGGAAAAGAAATTGCACGTGTTGAATGGATCCGAGAAGGTAGAGTTCCTCTACAAACCATTCGAGCTAAAATTGATTATTGTTCCTATGCAGTTCGAACTATCTATGGGGTATTAGGCATCAAAATTTGGATATTTGTAGACGAGGAATAATAAGAACTTACTTGACTTATATTTAGTTATATCTGGTGATAAAACAAATTATATTTAGTTATATCTGGTGATAAAACAAAAAATGGCAAACTCTTTCATTCTTTTTCTGGTAAATAATAAAAAAAAAAAGAACAATTCTATAAGGTTGAATAAAAATTCGATTAATCATTTGATATAATTGCTATGCTTAGTGTGTGACTCGTTGGTTTTTTTAGGGTTGGGATTCAAAAAAATGGACAGCCCATAGTACAAACTGATAACTATAGAACTAATAACCAACTCATCACTTCGTGTTATCTGGATAGAAAGAACCAGTCAAGATATGATATATAAGTCATATCATTGTAGCAACTGAAATCTTTTTTACATAAAAAAAAAAAAAAAAAAAACAATCTGATTATGGGTTGTAAAGCAATATAAAGTATACAGATAAATGGAAGGGTGAGAGAAAGATAGAAAAAGAATATTAATGATATATAATTCCAATATGTAAGGTCTATGAGTCATCTCATATAAAGGGAATGTAATAAAGCATCAATACTGATTGATCCATAATTAGACAAATCCGTGCATAGAACAAAAAATCAAGAGCCCCGAGCCAATAAAGACTGAGAAGGTTGACTCAAGAATAAATTTAATTGGAGGCTCCGTTGTAAAATTCAGACCTAATCATTAATCGAGAAGTGGTGGGAACGACAGAACCTGTGAATGCATAAGATTCTATTGAAAACGAATCCTAATGATTCATTGAGTAGGATGGCGGAACGAACCAGAAACCTATTCATTTATTCTGAGAGGTCATGTCATAGACTAATCTTACAACTGAATGTTGAAAGAGTAAATATTCGCCCGCGAATATTTTTTTTATTTCTAAATTTTAGTCGATTCGAAATAAAAGGAAAAACAAAATAAAGATTCATTATAGCGTTCTACCAAAACGACATTATCTATAAATAGAATACGTGTTAAATTCTATATTAAAACACAAAAAATTTCTAATTTATAATCGATTAGATCAAATTTCAAAGAATCCCACGATTCCATATATTATTAACCGTGTATTTTTTTTTGTTTAATTATTTTTAATTGTTTAATTCGCGAGGAGCTGGATGAGAAGAAACTCTCGTGTCCGGTTCTGTAGTAGAGATGGATGGAATTGCTAAACAACCATCAACTATAACCCCAAAAGAACCAGATTCCGTAAACAACACAGAGGAAGAATGAAAGGAATATCTTATCGAGGTAATCGTATTTGCTTCGGTAGATATGCTCTTCAAGCGCTTGAACCCGCTTGGATCACATCTAGACAAATAGAAGCAGGGCGGCGAGCAATGACACGAAATGCACGCCGCGGTGGAAAAATATGGGTACGCATATTTCCAGACAAACCTGTTACAGTAAGACCTACAGAAACACGTATGGGTTCGGGGAAAGGATCTCCCGAATATTGGGTAGCTGTCGTTAAACCCGGTAGAATACTTTATGAAATGAGCGGAGTAGCAGAAAATATAGCTAGAAGGGCTATTTCAATAGCGGCATCGAAAATGCCTATACGAACTCAATTCATTCTTTCTGGATAGGAATGTAGAAACAAACGAAAGGGGTTTTTGGGATGAAAAAAAACAATTGCAGGTTTCTTTTTTTGTTTTGAACAAATAATATTTCTTTTTTTTTTTTTTATTTATACCTTTGCATTGAAAAAGAAAAAACCGATAAAAAAAAAAATGATATGATTCAACCTCAAACCCATTTGAATGTAGCGGATAACAGCGGGGCCCGAGAATTGATGTGTATTCGAATCATAGGAGCTAGTAATCGACGATATGCTCATATTGGTGACATTATTGTTGCTGTAATCAAGGAAGCAGTACCAAATACACCTCTAGAAAGATCAGAAGTGGTCCGAGCTGTCATTGTACGTACTTGTAAAGAACTCAAACGCGACAACGGTATGATAATACGATATGATGACAACGCTGCGGTTGTTATTGATCAAGAAGGAAATCCAAAAGGAACCCGAATTTTCGGCGCGATCGCCCGGGAATTAAGACAGTTAAATTTCACTAAAATAGTTTCATTAGCACCTGAAGTATTATAGGGGAAGACCTTAATAAAGTATTTGAATGAAATTGATTAAATTTATTTAATTAATTAGTAAATTGTTTAATTAATTAGTAAATTGTTTATCTATCACGTATATATCTTTAATAATTCATAAATATTAAAAAATTCAGAAAAAAAGAAAAAGAGCATGTTGATTATATCAAAATTCGGGGGAAACAAAAATCTTAGTTTATCATGAGTAAAGACACTATTGCTGACATAATAACCTCTATACGAAATGCTGACATGAATAAAAAAAGAACAGTTCGAATACCATCTACTAACATCACTGAAAATATTGTTAAAATCCTTTTACAAGAGGGTTTTATTGAAAACGTGAGAAAACATCAAGAAAGCAAAAAATATTTTTTGGTTTTAACCCTACGACATAGAAGAAATAGGAAAGGACCATATAGAACTGTTTTAAATTTAAAACGGATCAGTCGACCCGGTCTACGAATATATTCTAACTATCAACGAATTCCTAGAATTTTAGGCGGAATGGGGGTTGTAATTCTTTCTACTTCTCGAGGTATAATGACAGACCGAAAGGCTCGACTAGAAGGAATCGGCGGAGAAGTTTTGTGTTATATATGGTAATCTTTCTAATAGCCGACACGGTCATATTTGTGAAAAAAGAGAAAGGACAAGTTTATAATATTATCCCTCTTACATTAGTTGATACTTCAAAGCGGTTTTACCTGGAATGAAACAACAAAAATGGATTCATGAGGGTTTAATTACTGAACAACTTACCGATGGTATGTATCTTCCGGATTCGTTTAGATAACAAAATAATTATTCTGGTTTTTGTTTCGTAAAGGATTTCATGTAGTTTTATACGTATACTACCAGGAAATAGACTAAAAATTGAGGTAAGTCCTTATGATTCAACCAAAGGGCGTATAATTTAGAGACTCCAAAGAAAAGACTTGAATGATTAGGCGGTTTTTTCAATTTCAACATTCTTTCGTGAGGATACAATTCGAAATTAAAAATTTCAAGAAACTTATTTTCTTCCAATTAAGTAGATTCGGAATTAAAAAAAGGAATGACAAATATGAAAATAAGGGCCTCTGTTCGTAAAATTTGTGAAAAATGTCGATTGATCCGTAGGCGGGGACGAATTATAGTAATTTGTTCTAACCCGAGACATAAACAAAGACAAGGATAATCTTTCTAAAACAAAAAGACTCTCGAAATCTAAAGGACCCGATGTACAGATGTACAAATAAATAAATAAAATAAATAAGTAAAAAAAAAAAAAGAATAAGGATCCGTTTTGACATGAAATGGATATATCCATATATCTCTGACTTATATTTATGAGATGATAAAATATGGCAAAACCTATACCAAAAATTGGTTCGCGTAGAAATAGACGTATTGGTTCACGTAAGAATACACGTAGAATCCCCAAGGGAGTTATTCATGTTCAAGCAAGTTTCAACAATACCATTGTGACTGTTACAGATGTACGGGGTCGAGTAATTTCTTGGTCCTCTGCCGGGGCTTGTGGATTCAAGGGTACAAGAAGGGGTACACCATTTGCCGCTCAAACCGCAGCAGGAAATGCTATTCGGACAGTAGTGGATCAAGGTATGCAACGAGCAGAAGTTATGATAAAAGGCCCGGGTCTCGGAAGAGATGCGGCATTAAGAGCTATTCGTAGAAGTGGTATACTATTAAGTTTCATACGGGATGTAACTCCTATGCCACATAATGGCTGTAGGCCTCCTAAAAAAAGACGTGTGTAAAAATAAACATTGAAGAGATTTCAAGAGAAATAAATAATTCAATGATTTGATCAAATAATATACTATGGTTCGAGAGAAAGTAACAGTATCTACTCGGACACTACAGTGGAAGTGTGTTGAATCAAGAGCAGACAGTAAGCGTCTTTATTATGGACGCTTTATTCTGGCCCCACTTATGAAAGGTCAAGCCGATACAATAGGCATTGCAATGCGAAGAGCTTTGCTCGGAGAAATAGAAGGTACATGTATCACACGCGCAAAATCTGAGAAAATACCACATGAATATTCTACCATAGTAGGTATTCAAGAATCCGTACATGAAATTTTAATGAATTTGAAAGAAATTGTCTTGAAAAGTAATCTGTATGGAACTCGTAACGCGTCTATTTGTGTCAAGGGTCCTGGATATGTAACTGCTCAAGACATTATCTTACCACCTTCTGTGGAAATTGTTGATAATACACAGTATATAGCTAACCTAACAGAACCAATTAATTTGTGTATTGAATTACAAATCGAGAGGAA